TAATTGTCACTATAAATAAGAACCATGATTCCAACGGTAGTGATTAATATTGACATAATGGAAGTAAGTGGATCGATTAAGTATCCGAACTCTAAGGAAAAATCGTTATTGATGGTCCAAGACCATAGATATTGATAGATAAAACTTCCATTTATTTGCTGAATAGATAAATTAACCGAAAAAACCATAGCTATACTTAGGAATAAAACACTATAAAAGGACCATATACGACGAATATTTTTTGTTACTGTTGGAACAAGCAGAAGCCCCAATCCTATTAACATAGTGACAGGAAGTGGAAGGAGAGGTATTATCCATGCATATTGATATGTATGTTCCATAATAAAACGAATTTTTAATTTTTATTAATTGTTATTGTCTCCGATTCACCTTTATCTCTTTTTGAATTGAAGGAACAAAGAAAGATAAAAGAAATCAACAAAAAAAGATATGAAAAAACTCAACTATTTTTATTCTTAATTATTTTGATCTTATTTTTCTAATATCTTTTTAAAAAATGAAAAAAGTTCCAATTTAGTTAGTTAAATAATATGACCAAATCAGTCGGTCAAGATTATTACCTAGTTATTAACTAAAGAAAACTATTTATTAAGATACAGAATTTTTTTAACGATTTTATAATTCTTATGATTTATAACCATATAGTATAGTAAATCAAAAAAGTTATACCAAAAACCTGACTCGGATATAGGTTTGATATCTGCCAAAAGTCCAACTCAATTTATTCTAATTAGAATATTTAAAGTGATCGTCTAATTCAGTGTTGAACTGATTTATGAAATTCCAATTCAATAAGCAAAACTTATACGTATCGTAAATCCTACGATACTCCTTACTTTACTTCGCGTATAATCAAATCATGGGTTACTAAAATTACCTTTATTAGATAATGTTTTGTTTAAGAGATTAACTACTAGTCTTAAATTTAATTCCATTGAATTTCTGTTTATGGATAGACACTCTGAACTTGATTAACTAATATATAAAAATTATATTAATGTTTTTTTGTTACATTATATGAATTTATAAATTCTATAAGTATTCTTAATCTTTCCGATTTATTTAACTTATTAAATTAGCATGACAATAATTATTAAACTGAAATATGAGTTCAAAATTTAACCCTTTTTATTCTTATGGATCAGAATGAATTAATTTTTATGGTAATAGATCCCCATAAACAGAAATTCGAATGAAACTAGAAAGTAAAGGTACCAACCAGTACTAAATCTTTTTAATTCTTTATATGTAATAAAAGATACAAAAAAGAAAAAATGGAAAGAATAATAAAAACTGTTAGAGAAGTCTTTTTGTCCAGTGCAAATCTAGTGAAATACTATAACTCTATTACATAGTATATATATATAGTAAAATAGTATTATTAGGAAATTACTCATATATTATGAAGAACTATTCCATTATCTATAACATAAGTGGAGATAATGAATAAAAAGAACAATACGTCAATATATGTCTTTCACATACAACAATAAAAAAATTGGTAATTTTGAATGGCGGTTCCAAAAAAGCGTACTTCTATGTCAAAAAAACGTATTCGTAAAAATATTTGGAAGAAAAAAGGATATTTAGTCGCGGTTAAAGCTTTTTCTTTAGCTAAATCGGTTTCAACGGGAAATTCAAAAAGTTTTTTTGTGCGACAAACCAACAAATAATAAAGCTTTGGAATAATCTGAATTAATATAGCTAGAAAAGTAAAAAATTGATAAATTGCATTGACTAATGTTTTCAATTCTTCAATTCAATATAATATAGAACTTGGTATTCTAATCTAATATAGTATAATATAGAATAAGAATTCTTCTGTCTACTTAGTTCTAATATATATATATTTTACTTTTTAGATTATACTAGAATTTGTGATATAGAGATTTTTTCCTACTACTGTACTTTTCACAAAAATGATATATATATATATCATTTTTGTGAAAAGTACAGTACAATTGCAATATAGATAGGTTGCAAACCCTTTGTTTTTTATATATCTAGATCGATACCTAATTAGTTTAGTAAATCAATCTTACCATAATCCGATTTAATGATAACAAGCTATCGAAATATTTCGATAAATTCCTTGGACTTTGCGATGAAATTGTAATACATATAAAATTCTATTAATTTTTTTCATTGTAAAAAAGATTGATTCTAATATTTCTATTGCATGGAATCCTTGAATCTCGACGATTCCAGGTGTACGTACTATTATTATTTCAAGCAAGCCGCCGCCATGGTGAAATCGGTAGACACGCTGCTCTTAGGAAGCAGTGCTAGAGCATCTCGGTTCGAGTCCGAGTGGCGGCATTCTAATGCAATAAATCCTATATATAATATATTTAATATTCAATCCCAGATTTTCATTCTGTAATTAGTGGACTATTTATTTTATGATATTTGTGACTTTAGAACATATATTAACTCATATCTCTTTTTCGATCATTTCAATTGTAATTACAATTCATTTGATGACTTTATTAGTCCACGAAATTGTAGGACTATGTGATTCGTCAAAAAAAGGGATGATAGCTACTTTTTTCTCTATAACAGGATTATTAGTTATTCGTTGGGTTTATTCGGGGCATTTCCCATTAAGTAATTTACACGAATCTTTAATGTTTCTTTCGTGGAGTTTTTTCATTATTCACATAATTCCATATTTTGGAAATTATGAAAATAAAAATTATTTAAGCGCGATAACCACACCAAGTGCCATTTTTACCCAAGGTTTTGCCATTTTTGGCCTTTCAATCGAAATGCAAAAATCCACAATATTAGTGCCTGCTCTACAATCCCGTTGGTTGATGATGCATGTAAGTATGATGTTATTGAGCTATGCAGCTCTTTTATTTGGATCCTTATTTTCAATCGCTCTTTTAGTCATTACATTTCGAAAAAGCATCAATATTTTTTGGAAAAGTAAGAATTTCTTAATTAGGCCGTTTTTCTCTGATGAGATCCACTTGGATGAAAAAAGAAATGTTTTACAAAACACGTCCTTTTTTTCATTTAGAAACTATTACAAATATCAATTGATTCAAAGATTGGATTATTGGAGTTATCGTGTCATTAGTATAGGGTTTACCTTTTTAACCATAGGTATTCTTTCTGGAGCAGTATGGGCTAATGAAGCATGGGGATCTTATTGGAATTGGGATCCTAAAGAAACTTGGGCATTTATTACTTGGACCATATACGCAATTTATTTACATACGAGAACAAACCAAAGTTTTCAAGGTATGAATTCGGCAATTGTGGCCTCTATAGGATTTCTAATAATTTGGATATGTTATTTTGGGGTCAATCTATTAGGAATAGGTTTACATAGTTATGGTTCATTCCCATTCCTATCTAATTAAGTAAACTACTTAACTTAAAAAATACATAAGGAGATCCTTCCACATATCATATAAGGAAGAAATTTTTTTTGTGTGAGTTTTTGAGAACCATTTAGCCCCCCCCCTCAACGAATGAGGGGGGGGGCTAAATGGTTCTCAAAAACTAGAGATATAATTCACTTTATTTTTTTGCATCGTACAACGAACTATTTTTAAAATGGAAAATCATATAATTATTTGACTGTCCGCTTTATTGATCAAGACTATCTATAAAAATAATTAAATAGAATAGCTTGTACCTTATCAACTGATAGCGAGAGAACCAAATCGGGATATATACCAATTCCTATTACGGGTAAAAATATACAGATTGACACAAATAGTTCTCGTGGTCCCGAATCCACAAAATAAGAATTTGGAACATTAAATAACTTGTATCCATAGAACATCTGGCGTGACATAGATAATAAATAAATAGGAGTTAATATCATTCCAATTGCCATTACAAAAGTAATTAGTATTTTTGGCATTAAAAGATATTTTGGACTAGTAATTATTCCAAAAAATACTACTGATTCCGCAACAAAACCACTCATTCCCGGCAATGCAAGAGAAGCCATCGAGAAACTGCTAAACAAAGTAAATAGTTTTGGCATTGGGATAGATATTCCCCCCAGTTCGTTAAGATAAACAAGATGTGTTCTATCACAGCCCGTTCCACCCAAGAAAAAAAGTGCAGCACCAATGAATCCATGAGAGAGTAGTTGTAAAATAGCTCCATTGAGTCCTGTATTGGTTATGGAACCAATTCCTATAATTATAAAACCCATATGAGATACAGAGGAATAAGCTATTCTCTTTTTTAAATTACGTTGACCGAAAGAGGTTGAAGCTGCATAAATTATTTGTATTGTTCCCACTATCACCAACCATGGAGAAAATATGGAATGAGCGTGAGGTAAAAATTCCATATTGATCCGAATCAATCCATATGCTCCCATTTTTAATAAGATTCCGGCTAGAAGCATACATGTACTGTAATGTGCTTCCCCATGGGTATCTGGTAACCATGTATGTAGGGGTATAATCGGTGATTTGACAGCATAAGCAATAAGAAAGCCAAAATATAATAGAATTTCTAAGGCCATAGGATACGATTGATTAGCTAATGTTTCAAAATTCAATATTGGTTCATTGGAACCATATAAACCTATACCTAAAACTCCTATTAAAAGAAAAATGGAACCTCCCGCAGTGTATAAAATAAACTTTGTAGCTGAGTACAGACGTTTTTTTCCCCCCCACATGGATAAAAGTAAGTAAACGGGAATTAATTCTAACTCCCACATCATGAAAAAAAGTAAAAGGTCTCGAGAAGAAAATAATCCTATTTGGCCGCTATACATTGCTAACATCAGGAAATAAAACAATCGCGAATCTCGAGTAACTGGCCAAGCCGCTAAAGTCGCTAAAGTGGTAATAAATCCTGTCAGCAAAATTGGTCCTACGGAAAGTCCATCGATTCCCAGCCTCCAGTGAAAATCAAAAATATTTATCCATTGATAATCCTCCTCCAATTGGATTAATGGATCGTCTAATTGGAAATGATAACAAAATGCATAGGTCGTTAGAAGGAGTTCCGACAAGCATATACATATAGTATACCACCGAACCACCTTATTTCCTCTATGTGGGAGAAAAAAAATTAGGGAAGCCGCGGATATCGGCAAAACAACAATTATGGTTAACCAAGGAAAATAACTCGTGGTAAAGACAAGATATGCTTTGACCATAAAAACCCGTACTCAGAAAAATCTATTTTCTGAGTACGGGTTTTTGTCGGTAAAAAAAAGAGGAATCAAATGATTCAAGTGGAGTTCCTTGTAACGTATTAAATTAATAAGTTAGACCCATAGTACGGGTTGTCTCATTTCTTAAATAAACACGAACACTCAAAAAATCTGTTGGACAGGCAGATTCACATCTTTTACAACCTACACAGTCCTCGGTTCTTGGTGCGGAAGCAATTTGCTTAGCTTTACATCCGTCCCAAGGTATCATTTCCAATACATCTGTAGGGCAGGCTCGTACACATTGAGTACAGCCTATACATGTATCATAAATCTTTACTGAATGTGACATTGGATCTATAAATTGAAGTTTAAGAGATAAATTTTGATCCGGTAAAAAAAATCAGTAGTAGTAGTAAATGACTTATATATTGTAGATACCAGACAAATCAATAGTTTACCAGAATTTTTTTTAGAATCAATCTTTTCTGGATATGCTCGCGAGAAAGAGCCAAGGGACTTTAATTTTAGTTCAACGTAAGTAATATGAGCTGGCCATACATACTAATCTAATTAAAATTAGTAAAAATTTGTGGATATTAATATTTAGAATATTCTAAATTATTAAAAATAATAAATCAATTTTTTATACAAAATATTTTATTATATATTAGAATATGGATTTTATTAATTACGACTATTTATTCAATAAATTCGATTGATTGATACGGGTTGATTTTCTGTTACGATGAATTGATGAAACAATAGCTAGCCCGATTGCTGCTTCAGCGGCTGCAATAGCTATAACGAAGATCGAGAAAATTTCTCCTTTTAATTGACGACTATCAAATAAATCAGAAAATGTTACGAGATTGATATTAACCGAATTTAGTATAAGTTCAAGACACATAAGTGCTCTAACCATGTTTCGACTTGTGATCAATCCATAGATACCGATAGAAAATAAATAGGCACTCAAAAAAAGTACATGTTCAAACATCATTGACTAACTCCTTATCAATCTGAATTCAGTTCAATATATCAATATAAATGAACATTCATTCAAACGATTTGATTGACTAAAATAAAAAAAAAACAATTACATAACAAAATAAATAAGATATTAGCAATATATCAAATTAAAAACCTTGCTTATCCTATACTATTTTTATTTTAGGCATACTTATACATACTATTTTTATATTATACATATTACTATAACATAAAATATATGTTATAGTAATATGTATATGAGGGAGTATGTATATGAAAGAAAATGAAAAACTATATTATAAAAATAAAATCAAACGAGACATTTTTTTGTTTTTTATTTAGAATTACTATACTAATTCTAAGAATTTGTAAGAATCAATAAATATTTATTATTGACTTATTGACGAGCCATACTAATTGAACCTATCAAAGCAACTAAAAGAATTATAGAAATTAGTTCAAATGGTAGAAAAAAATCTGTCGATAAATGAATCCCAATTTGTTGAACATTACTTATCAGGTCCTGCTCGATAATTTGGCTTGATTTTGTAGTCCAAATAATCCCGTACCATGATGTCTCTAGGATAGTTGTAATTAGTGAAAAAAAAATACTTGTACAAACCAACGAAGTCACCCCATCTCCAACAGTCCAAAGACGGAAATCATTATAATATTCAGAACCCTTTGTGAACATTACAGCAAATATAATTAAGACATTTATAGCTCCTACATAAATAAGAAGCTGCGCGGCAGCTACAAAATAGGAGTTCGCTGAAATATATAATAAGGATATACAAACAAGAACCAATCCCAATGAAAAGGCGGAAAAAATTGGATTGGTAAATAAAACTACTCCTAAACCCCCTAATATAAGAACTAATCCCAGAAATACTATAAGAATATCATGTATTGGTCCAGTTAAATCCATTATGTATAAAGTAAGAGATAAATAAGTTGAAATATTTCATGACCTTATTGAATAGTCCAGAAAAAAGGAGATTACCCCATTTTTTATTCTTGTATATGATATGTTCCTAATTGAATTAAATCTTAATATAGTGTGGATTAATGTAGATACAATTAATTATTGGACCAATTCCACTTCTTTTTTTATTCGAAAAAAGTGGTTGGATTCGAAACCATTACTTACATAATATGCCTTATATATATATAATCCATTTATTATTAAATATTGAGATTGTTATTAAGATTTTATATATATATCTATCTTAAATGACTAAGATAACTAGCTAGAATAATGAATGACTAAGTCAAAAAGGTTTATTATTCTCTCAATTTAAATTAAACAGTGATTTTCAACAATCAATAGTTATTATTTGTAATTATTGGTTAATTTAATCAAAATGAAAGAAGCCTAAATTCCTTATATCAAAACTAAGAATTGGTAATTGTTTTTGAATCACGAGATTTCTCCTTGTCTATGTCTATTTTTATTTGAGTCGAATTCCTAATTGCTTGAATTGTGTAATCTCCAATTACTGACATTGGTAACCGACCCAAAGCAATTTGGTTATAATTCAATTCGTGACGATCATAGGTGGAAAGTTCATATTCTTCAGTCATTGATAAACAATTTGTTGGGCAATACTCGACACAATTACCGCAAAATATACATACTCCAAAATCAATACTATAATTAAGCAATTGTTTTTTTTTAATATCTGTTTTCAATCTCCAATCAACAACGGGTAGATCTATGGGGCATACACGAACACATACTTCACAAGCAATACATTTATCAAATTCAAAGTGAATTCGACCACGGAAACGCTCTGATGTGATCAATTTTTCATACGGATATTGAATAGTTACGGGTAAACGATTTGTATGGGATAAGGTAACCATAAAACCTTGACCGATGTACCTTGCGGCTCGTACTGTTTGTTGACCATAATTCATGAATCCAGTTATCATAGGGAACATATCGTAGATATCTATGAAATGAATAAGTTGATGTTTCTTTCTCTTGTTTGAGATAGTTATGAATTTAAAAAGTTGTTATCATATTTCCTTATTTATAGTGAAACAAGTTGGGAAGAAGTTGTCAATAATAGATTACCCAAAGAAATAGGTAAAAGAAATTTCCATCCAAGATTTAATAGTTGGTCCATTCTCATCCTAGGTAAAGTCCATCTTGTTGTGATAGGAATAAACAAGAACAAATAAGCTTTAACTAATGTAATAAAAATACCGATTATCGTTCCAAAAACTCCACCTATTTTATTTATTCCTAAAAGTTCGGGAATAAATAAAATGGAGAAATTCCACCCGCCTAAGTAAAGAACTGTTACAAATAATGAAGAAACTAATAGGTTTAAGTAAGAAGCAACATAAAATAAACCATATTTGATACCAGAATATTCGGTTTGATAACCCGCTACTAATTCCTCCTCTGCTTCTGGTAAATCAAAGGGTAATCTTTCACATTCTGCTAGAGAAGAAATTAGAAAAACTATAAACCCGATAGGTTGACGCCACAGATTCCACCCCCAAAAACCATATTTTGACTGTGCCTCAACTATATCAACTGTACTTGAACTGTTAGATAATCATAGTCGATGATAACATTACTGCTTCTCCACCTCTATTCCAGAACCGTACGTGAGACCTCAGCTTCATACGGCTCCTATATGGCCACAAATAAATGTAAGGACTAATTCGATATTAACATTAACTCGGTATCTATTGGTATTGGAGGATGACATAATAAAGATACATCGGAGAGTCCCAAATTAGACCGAGGTAATTCCGTCTGCCAGAATAACAAAAAAAGTGCTTCTGAATTGATCTTATCCCTTTTCTTTATTTTATAAAGAAAAAATCTCTTTGTTTTAGTAATAACTTAGCTTGTTCCTTCAATAAAATACTTGTTGTATCAATATATATTTCGACCCATACCCTTTATTACGAAAAAGAATTAGACAACCCCTCATGAATCATGATAAGAATTTCATATGTAGGGAGATTCATATGTATAGAGAAAAGAAATAAAGATCCTTTCTTATTTTTTTCCCACTCATTCTACATTCCATTATTTCTTTTGTTCCTATTCTTGTTTCTGGGAAGAGGGTATACTTTGAAAAGTAAATAAAAAAAGAAAAAGGATTAATTCGTTCTTGATAGTTATTTCTTTAATCAGTGAATAAGAACATACTCTAGATAGGAATCGTGGATAAGTACTACTTTATCATTTCTACTAACTTAAAGTCCTCATTATGATTCGTTTTATTTTATGTAGAAATATTTATTTTGATACTCTACATTATCTACATTACTAATCTTTTGTGTATCTTGGTGTTTCTACCTGTTCACTAATTTTTAATCAATCCTGGTATGGTAATACATACAAGACAATAGTAGAAATTCCATACACTTGATCTTTTGTACCCGCTTCAAGACATGATGGCTAATCAAATAATCTCAGTCTTGGGGTAAACAGTTTACACTGTTTATATTTACTTCCACTTTACTCTCGTACATAGGGAATGAGATTTAATCTTCTTACTGCGAATTTATAAGCTGTTTTGTTTCACTCATATAACTATCTGGTTGAACTCATCCGCCTGAATGACTGATCAATAAAAAAATGAGGATATCCATTCAATACATCCCACCTTTTTCTTAGACCTAGAAATAAAGAAAAGAAGTAATTATGTTCTAACGAATCACACGTAGAGATATTGATAACACACATAAAGTTAATGGTATTTCATAACTAATAGATTGAGCAGCAGCTCGTAGACCACCTAAGAAAGAATATTTATTATTCGATCCATACCCTGACATAAGAAGTGCAATAGGAGCAATACTGGAAATGGCGATCCATAAAAAAACACCTATACTAAGATCGGATAAAACAAGACGATATCCGAAAGGAATTACTAAATAACTTAGTAGAGTTGATATGACTGCTATAGCCGGTCCGACACTGAATAATCGAATATCTCCTCTATACGGTATGATATCCTCTTTGAAAAGTAGTTTCGTTCCATCTGCTAGGGCTTGAAGAATTCCTAAAGGGCCGGCATATTCAGGCCCAATACGTTGTTGTATCCCTGCGGATATTTCTCTTTCTAACCACACAATTACTAGTACACCTATTGTGATTCCAAATATCAGGATAAAAATAGGGACAAGGATCCATATGAGTTCATAAACCTCTTTTAATAATTCCGATCCAGAAAAAGAATTGATAGTTTGTACTTCTGTGGCATCAATTATCATTTCAACGATCAACCTCTCCCATAATGATATCTATACTACCTAGTATTGTCATGATATCAGCCAATTTCATTTTTTTAACTAGCTGAGGAAGAATTTGCAAATTGATAAAACCTGGTGGACGAATTTTCCATCTCCAGGGGAAAACACTCTGATCTCCTATCAGAAAAATTCCTAATTCTCCTTTTGGAGCTTCTACTCTCACGTAAAGTTCTTGTTTCGACAATTCAAAATTAGGTGAGGGTTTTTTACTAATGAATCTGTATTCAAAATCATTCCATTCGGAATTCTTTGCTCTATCAAAACGTCGTACTTCTAAATTTTCATAGGGTCCCCCCGGAATTCCTTCCAGAGCCTGTTGAATAATTTTTATGGATTCCGTCATTTCACTAATTCGTACTAAATAACGAGCTAATGAATCTCCTTCTTTTTGCCATTGGACCTCCCAATCGAATTCATTGTAACACTCATAATCATCAACTTTACGAAGATCCCACTTTATTCCGGAAGCTCGTAACATTGGTCCGGATAAGCCCCAATTTATTGCTTCTTCCCCATCAATAATACCCACTCCTTCAACTCGTTCCAAAAAAATGGGATTGCATGTGATAAGTTTTTGATATTCGGCAACTCCTGTTAAAAAATAATCGCAGAAATCCAAACATTTATCTATCCAGCCATGAGGTAGATCAGCAGCTACTCCTCCGATACGGAAATAATTATGCATCATTCGCATACCCGTGGCAGCTTCGAATAGATCATATATCAATTCTCTCTCTCGGAAAATATAGAAGAAAGGGGTTTGTGCGCCAATATCTGCCATAAAGGGTCCAAGCCATAACAAATGAGAAGCTATACGACTCAATTCCAGCATAATTACTCTGATATAGCTGGCTCTTTGAGGTACTTGAATATTTCCCAATTGTTCTGGTGCGTTTACAGTTATAGCCTCCGTGAACATAGTAGCTAAATAATCCCAACGTGTTACATAAGGGAGATATTGTATAATTGTTCGGTTTTCCGCAATTTTTTCCATCCCTCTGTGTAAATAACCCAATATTGGTTCACAGTCAATAACATCTTCACCGTCGAGAGTGACAATCAGTCGAAGAACACCATGCATTGACGGGTGTTGAGGACCCATATTGACTATCATGAGATCTTTTCTTGTAGTCGGTACAGTCATATCTTTTTTCCCCGATTCATTATTTCATGAATTTCTCAAAACGAGGTTCATCAAAATGAAAATTTTAATAATTCTTATATACTTATATATTAGTAATTCTAATAAAAATATTCTGATAAAATAAGCAATAATAATAAAATAAAATGAAATTTAATCAAAAAATGAATTTAATTTAAACAAATAGTTAGTCAAATTAACGAGTTTTTTGTTCCCGAATACCCAATTGACCTATTAATTTCTTATAACGTATTTTGTTTTTCTTTGCCAAATAAGCTAGCAACCGTTGGCGTTTCCCCAGAATTAGTCGAAGACCCCTTTGAGATAAAAAATCCTTTTTGTGTAATTCCAGATGCGCAGTAAGTCTCTGTATCTTATTGGTGAAGCTGAATACTTGAAATTCGATGGACCCCTTGTTTTTTTCTTTTTCCTCTTGTGGAATAATTGAGATGAATGAATTTTTGACCATAAAATAAACAAATTTTTGTATTTTTTTTATTTACCGATCAGAAATAATAAATATAATAATGGTTAATTTAATAATATAATAATACTGGTCATTTTATTTTAATAGTTTAATCCGGTACACACAAAAATTTGGATTCTTTTTTACTTTATATTTAAATCCAAATACAATATATATAATGAATATATTATGAGATATATCATCAATTAATTTTGAATCGTGGATACATATGTATCCTTGAGATAGTAAAACGACTTCCATTATTGGTATTAAACCAATATCGATTCATACAAGCTAAATCTTCTAATCGATAATTAGGCCAAATAAACAATTTGAATTTAATTAATTTATTTATATTTGTATGAGGATACTGATTTTCATTCCTAAATTGTCCACAATTCCTTACGCTATTTTCATTCCCAAATGGTGAACTTCCATTTACAACATTCCTATTCCAGGAATTGAAACAAATTAGAATTCTCAACTCTTTACGACGCCTAGTCGATAGAATATGCTCAGGGACAAGGAAATCATAATGATTTTCGTTTTCATTCACAAATATACTGTTATGTCGTCGTGCAATACATTTCTCGGAAGAATTCTTAGCAAGATATTTTTTTTTTATATATTTTCCATTAGTTTGGTATTTATTCTTTTTGATCAAGGAAATACTCATCATTTGATACAAAATAAATTTTTCATCCCATTTTATAGATAGACGAATTGGTTCGATAATAAATATTCCTTTTTTTATCAATTCCGTAAGAGCTAGATCCTTTGGAATCAACATTACATCTAGACTCATCTCCCCTCTTACAATCGAGGATATAGCAATTTCTTTTGGGTTTACTAGTCTAAGCAGGAGACAATATACCTTGATATTATTAGTCATTCTTTGATTCAAGGGGTTATCCCATCTTAATTGAAAAAGAAAATATTTTTTCAGGAAAAGATCTAGTTCTGCTTCGTTCTTGCTCTTGTATTGTTTTTTCTTTCTACGTTTTTTAATGTCTGGTCTTGTATAATCTTCTTCAATATCTTTTTTTTGTTTTTTGTTTTGTGTGTCTAAATTAAAATCCACTTGACTGGGTTGTTGTTTTTTTTCTTGCTGCCTATTTTCTAATTCAAAATATTCTTTTTTCTCTTTTTTCTTAGACAATATATGAAGATTTTTTTTTTCGTTGATGTTTTTATTTTGACTAACATTTTCATTTACATCCAAATTAAAAAGAAGTAATCTAATTGGTATGATCCACGGTTTAATCTTATATGTATTATATGTATCATAAAGTATTCCAAATTCTGGGAAGAATTGAGGTTCTGGATTTGATATACGACGATATAACCTTTCTTGATTCATTCCCATCCAATCAAAAAAGCTTTTTTTTTTGTTGTATTTAGATGGTTTAATTTCTTGATAAATGGTGGGAGATAAAATATCTTTATTATAAAATTTTTGATAACTATCGGTTCTAGTCTTAGTATTTTGATTAATTTTAGTACCAGTATGCAGATTAACCCAGGTATCAATATTGCTATTTTTTCCAATCAAAAAATGGAAAATTTTACAATTAAAATATTTTTTCTCCAGGATTTTTTTCCTATATATAATAGACTTTTTTCCTAGATAATCATTTATATAATCATTAATATCTATACCTATTATTACTTGGAGTTTCTGTGTATTGGAATTATATGGATATCTAATTTCTCGATTTCTATTTACTTGTAATTGTGATCCGTAACTGTATGAGCCCCCCCTATTTTTATAGTTTATATAGTTATGCAATATATATTTATGTAAAAAAAGATTATATCTATAGTTTTTTTTTATTTTTTCTTTTTGTCCTATCAATGAATCCACTTCATAATACTTTTGTTTCACATAATGAATTGATGGGTCTTTTTTTTTTTTATATGAATCCAATTTCAATTTCATTGAGTCTTCTTTATTTTGAATTTTACAACATAGATTGACTCTATTTCGCCACTTTTGTGGTACTAATCGAGACCATTTAGTCTGAGATAAATTGTATTGATAATGACCCCTTAACCAGTTTTTCCATTCATTCATTCCATACTTATAAATTGTCTTATGCTTTGATTTGGAATCAAATATTCCTTGTGTCGCACAATAATCCTTGATTCTATCTTTAATAAAAAGATGGTTTTCATGATTGTGATATTGAAGTAGAGATCGGAAGTTATAAAGTTGGGTTCGTGATATTTTGTAAAATACATATGCTTGGGACAAGGAAGATAAATCACAATAAAGATTTGAATTCTTATTACTAATCTTAGTATTAGAAAGAGATTTTTTTATAGTCAAAATAAACTGAATTGTATTTTTATTTGTTTCATCAATATAAACTTCTTCTTGGTTTGTTTTATCCTTGATAATAGATTTATTAAAATTTTGTTTTTTCGATTCAACGAAAAGTTTTGCATTTATTCTAAGGATGTTAATGATATGTAGAAATATGTCGATGTATATTTTTTCAATGAAGGATTTTAGAAAATAATGTAATTTAAGTATTAATCGTGTGCTTTCTCTTTTAAATATGAGCCAAGGATGTTTCCATAATTTGGATTTTTTATCGTTAAAAATTGTCTTGTTAGGACTAATACTAGTTCTATCTAGAGTTCGAACTATTTTTTTTTTGTCCTTTTGAATTTGTTCTATTTGATTTCTGGTTTTGATTGTGCTATCAGCAATATCTTTCATTTTCTTTTCAATGAGTGAATAATTTGTCCAATTCATGGATTGGATTCGAATGATTAATTCCTGAGTATTCTTATTACTACTAATTATGGAATTTTTTGTATTTTCAATTGGCTCATACATTTTCATTTTATTTAATTCAAATAAATAAATTAGGTTTCTTTTTTCAAGTTCTTTCAGTATTCCTTTGATAACTAGAACTGTTTTTTGAACCCATTTTGCTTTTTCTTTTAAGGTGTTTAGAAACCATTTTATTTTTTTTGTTAAAATTCTTAGAATTAGAAAACATTTTTTTTTCGCTTTTCGAATTTTTTTCTTTAATTCCTTAAAAATGGGTTCAAAAAAAGAGGGTTGTTTTCTTGGAGAACCAAATGGGAATTCTGCTTCCGTTCCCCAAACTGTTAAAAAACAAAAATCATCTTTTTTTCTCATTGTCTCCATATGATGGGATCGCACTTTAGCTCCTTGCCAAGGTTTCAGACAGAAAGGAAATAGAATTTTTATCTGAATACCATCTGTTAACCAATTTTTTGGAAATTCCGTTTCTGATAATTGAATACCGTTATAAGTACATTTAACATGCATTTCCCTATTCCAATCTCTCAAATCCTCGTACCACTCAGGGAACTGTAATAATAACATACGTCCAATATTTTTAGCTATTATCAAGAAAGGCAATGCAATGTATTTTCTAAAAATAGATTGAGTTAGTAGCATCGAACCTCTTATTGCTTGAGCAAAAATCATGGTATCCCAAGCTTCTGATATTGCTATACGTTCATTTTCCTCTTGTTTTTCCTTGTTTTTTTTCTTCTTTTCTTTTATATCTTCTTCCTCAGAATCAGAATTCAAAATTTCCGCCTCTTTACCCGTCCAATTCCTAAAAATTAGATTTATCATTTCGGAAAAATCAAAAGAAAAAAAAAATGTTTTATCAATTTGATACAAAAAAAGCGGCGAATGCACATTTGCTTGAAACATTTCCCAAGTAACCGTTTTTCGTCTTTGAGCACGCATGGATCCTTTGATTAGATCCCGTCGAAAATCCGATTGTTGTGAGTAACGTAGCAAAAATACCTCCTCCCCTTGATCACTATTATTATTATTAGTACTACTATTAGTATCTTGATCCTTATCAGTAAAAATTACCACACGTTTGGCTTTTCTTGAACGAATTTCATGATCTTCTGTGGATTCTTCTTGATTTTCTTCTTCCTCTTCTTCTTCCAATTCATCGGTTAATTTGTATGGCCATCGAGGGACTTTTTTGCTAATTTCCTCTATTGTAATAAATTGATTTCTAATTGTTTCATCATTTGGATTGTTTGTAACTACATCGAATACGAATTTCGAAAATTTTTCTTTATTTTTTAAATCAATAAACGGATTCTTTTGATTTGAGAATTCCCTATAATCGTTAGGAAATAGACCGTGAATCTTGTTTATCCAAACTGCTTTTATGGAATCCTGTATAGAAGTTATTAAATCGTTCATCGTTGAACGTGAATAGAATTTTTTTTTTTTTACACGATATGGCCCATTTAAAAAAGGATCATACTTTTTAGGTAAGTATCCTTCGTCATTCCCATCATTGTATAATCTGGTCCTTTTTTCTAGTACATCTAGAACACGGGATCCCATTTGTTTTTCTAGAACTTTTATTCGATTTATCAATTCATTGCTCAAGTTATGCTTTTTTTGTTCATTGGTATAAACCCAATGATTATATAGGTTTTTGTTTTCATGAGATAGTTTTTCTATCGTGTGGAAAGATATTTTCCGTTCTATCATTTCTGAAAAAGTCGATAAGCTAGGTGGGTATGTGAAAGATATTCTTTGTTTTCCATCGCTTGGGCATGTATAAAAAAAATATTGGGACATTTCATTTCGTACAGCTTTTTCAAATTGATCATTTTTTATATACCGCAATGGACGATTCCATCGTTTATAATCAAAAAGTAAAGTCACAAGAGGTTTTTCAAACCAGAAGTTATTTTTTTCCTCTTTGTTTTTTAATTCCCAAAGTTCTTGATATCTATCAAGATAAGAATTTTTGTAATCATTGAATCCCTCTTGTTCCTGTTTAGTTTCTTTCATTTTACTTTCGTAAGTTGTTTCTACATCGCTTTCTTCTTCACTTTTCTGTCTTTCTGCTGTCTCTGAGGTTTGCTTCAGTTTCTTAGTGACAATGGGCAACGGCATTCTGCCTAAATAGTAAACACAGGTGATAAATAAGAGAATACTAAAGATCCGATCCATAGAATTTCTCAATTCTGATACAAAGTACCTATTAGATCGAATAGAATTATTTTGCTGTATCCAGAATAATACCAATTCAACCCATTTAATGAATAAAATGTGACCAATTAACCAACCAACAAAACTACTTGTTACAAATAACATCTTGTTGTTGCACCGAAACATAGAAATGTTCACTAATCTGGCTAACGTTGAACTTGGTAAAATGAAATGGTTGAATAATTGAAAAACTAGATTATTCAGAAACACACATTGAATGCTGAGATTACGCATTGGATTTACGTTCGTAGATCTATAATCAAAAGAGTTCTTATCATTGTCCCAAAAGAAATGGAATAAAAGATACGGTATAGCTAGGACAGTTATTGTATGAGGTCTACCCAATGCTAGATGCAGAGGCGCATAATAGATCGATATGAACATCATAAGCTGTCCTATAATAAAACCAGTTGTTGCTGATATCTTCTTCTCAAC